TTTGACCCCGTACCACCGAAAGGTTTGGTCGCATACTTGAAAAATAACCCAAAAAATCAAGGGAATGCTTGGATAATTGGTTTATATAAATCCTTCCTGGTTGAGACCACACATAAGAATGACACTGCCATAAATTGACAAGATAATATTTCCACTTATTCATCAGAAGAGGGGTATCCTTCGAAGACAGAATAGATTTTCCTTGATATCTAACATAATGCATAAAAGGATCCTTGAAGAACCATAAGATGGCGGCCGGAAAATCATTAACGAAGACTTCTTCTACAGGATCTTTTTTTTTTTCATAGAAATGTATTCGCTCAAAAAAGATACCAGAAGAGGTTAATCGTAAATGAGAAGATTGATTACGAAGAAAAAGTAAAATGGATTCGTATTCACATACATGAGAATTATATAGGAGCAAGAATAATCGTGGATTACTTTTTGAAAAAATAATTTTTTTTGGAGTAATAAGACTATTCCAATTAGAATACTCGTGAAGAAAGAGTCGTAATAAATGTAAAGAAGAGGGATCTTTCACCCAATAGCGAAGGGTTTGAACCAAGATTTCCAGATGAATGGGGTAGGGTATTAGTACATCTGATACATAATTTAAATGTGGGAATTTGTCCTCTAAAAAAGGAAATATTGAATGAATTGATCGTAAATTATAAGATTTTACGATTTCTGTCGCCTCTAAGGAAGATACTAATCGTCGGGAAAACGGAATTTCCACAATGACTGCAAATCCCTCCGACATCATTTGAGAATACAAATTTTTGTTGTACCCAAAAAATTTATTTTGGTTAGAATCATTAGCGGAAATTATCAAATGATTCTGTTGATACATTCGACTAATTAAACGTTTTATAATTAGTAAACTATATTTAGTGTCATAACCTACATTATCCAACAAAATCGATCTATTTAAACCATGATCATGAGCAAGTGCATAAATATACTCCCGAAAGATAAGTGGGTATAGGAAGTCATGTTGCTGATATCTATCTAGTTCTAAATATCCTTGAAATTCTTCCATTTTTTATTTGAACAAGAAAAGAAATAGGTGATTTATTGGGTTATCAAATGATACATAGTACGATACAGTCAAAACAAGGTATTATAGTAAGAAAATACCTCGGAACAAGTAAGACTCATCAACAGACTCTCTAGCCTCTCTTTTTCCATCTAATTGATTTATGTTCATTCTAGGGTAACAAGATGGTTAGAAGTCCTTTATTTTTTCAATCCAATCGCTCTTTTGATTTTGAAAAATCTTTATCAATATACTGCCTTCTTCTACACATTTATCTCTACCCCATAATGGGTAATAGCTAATAATTAGGACTCATAAGAAATTTATAATCCACTCATGGGAAAAGTTTTTCCCGTATTAAGCACTAATATATTTTTAACGTCTAATTAGATCGGGTAATCATTCAAAAATTAAGAACAGAAGCTCATTACTTTTTGTTTCCCTATAATTGGAACCGTAGTAGGGCTCTACCCATTTATTCACTCGACCAAATTCATTTTTTTTATTACACGACAAGAATTCAAACAATTTAAATAAGGTTTTGGACCTATTCGGTAAGAATGAAATATTCTTAGAATTATCCATTGATACGACATGCTGCTTTTTCCATTCATTCCTTTCAGGATCAGTCGTGGTCTTACAAACTCTACCGATGGTATGGACGAATCTTTTGCTTCATACAAATGTGTAAAAGATGCTAGCCGCACTTAAAAGCCGAGTACTCTACCGTTGAGTTAGCAACCCAAATAAAATAATTCGAATGTGTAGATACAATCGGAATCTCAATAAAAAAAAGATTGAATTGCACAACGCAATCCAAACCAATCAAAACATTAAAATAGCAAAAATTTTTAAAATTCTAATTGATTAGATTCTGAACATAATAAAAATGAACAGATCTGATGAAAAAATTCTCAGATAAAAATAGGGATAAAGTAAAATATTTATAAATAGCTCCTTGTCTCTTATGTCATCCATTAATTCTATAGTATATATAGATTTTTATTGAGTTTAATCTTAATCAAAAAAAGACTTCTTGTATCACAGAAAATACAAGAACCCATTATTTGAATGAAATAAAAGCTATGGGACGGAGATATAAATGGATCCTTTTATCCACGATCGGATTATATTTATTTGATACACTGTTGTCAATATGAATGTTGAGAAAAGAATACAAAAGAAAAAACAATTTATAAATATAACTAACAATTCCAATTTCAATCAATTAGACAATTAGAATTATAAGAAAAAATAAGAAAACAAAAAACTAAGGACTTGTGTTGGATTGGCACTATATAGAATATTTCTATACAACACAACATTGATACAATATTGGTGGAAAAATAAATTAAGTAAAAAATGAGGTTTATTCACTAATCACTAAAATAAGCAAGTGAAATCCTTTGTGTTTTTTTATTTGTTCCTTAACTCATTGACAGTAATCTCAAAATTTTATATTTATAGACCCGATTACTTCATTTATTTATTCACTTAATCTTTTTCTATCTATTTTATATATATCAATAAAATTTATATCAATAAAATAGAAATAGATTTTTGTCGTTATAAAAGACACTCTTTTATAGTAACAATAATAAATTTAGTATGATATAGATATAATTTAGTATGATATAAATAGAACAAAAGAGGAAATAGCAAAGAAACAAAAAGGTTATACAAGGCTATATACAAATCATCCACATTTTTTTTATTTCATTAATTGAATTATATTTGTTGATTAGGGCGAAGTTCCGTAAAAACCCCCGCCCTTTTTGAAATATCATGAACAGTTCCTGTAGGTTGAGCACCTTTTTCAAGGAAATATAGAATAGCCGGAACATTTAAATAGATTTGATTCTTTATCGGGTCATAAAAACCCACTTTACGAAGATCTCTTCCCTCTCGTCGGGATCGAACATCAATTGCAACGATTCGATAAATGGCTCATTGGGATAGATGAACAATACTCCCCCCCCTAGAAACGTATAAGAAGTTTTCTCCTCGTACGGCTCGAGAAAATTCTAAATTATGTCTATGTATAGAATCATAATATCAAATAGATCCATAAAATCATCAAATTCATTATATTATTGATTTTAGTTTAAATACTTTTTCTTAGTCNTCCCCCCCCCCCAAAAAAAAAAATTATTTGTATCCTCATAACTCAAGTTGAATAACTCTCAAATAACTCAAAAGAAACCTTTTAGGTATTAAATTTATTGAGTGGTCTCTAACCCTTTTTGTCTGTCTCCTTTAGAATCTATTTTGATTCTTAAATATGATCTGGTTGTTGAGACAATTGAAAACGGTATTTCCTTGTTCCAGGATCTTTATCTTTGCCTTGAATCATTGGGTTTAGACATTACTTCGGTGATCTTTAAATCGTTTCAAAACGGCAGCAACATACCATTTTTTGTGATTTCTTTCTATCAAAGAATCGTATGAATGGTTGATTCCTACGTAATACACTTTACTTTTGATTTGATCAAAAGAGTTTTACCAATTCCAACAAAATTAACTTTTCAATTTTATCGAATTGGATCCTTTAGATTTATATATCTAAAATAGACTTACGAAGTTGTTCCAATTTATTGATCGATACTAACCTTAGATTCTTGCCCTTGAGAAATTAATCAATACGTTCTACTCGAGCTCCATCGTGTACTATTTACATGGCAACACTCTCAAAAATGAGGGTTCCAGTGGAACAGAACAAATGATGTCGAGCCAAGAGCACTTTCGTTCCTATATAATATAAAAAAGTGGTGGATGTAAGAATCCACAGCTGATCATGTCCTTCAAGTCGCACGTTGCTTTCTGCCACATCGTTTTAAACGAAGTTTTACCATAACATTCCTTCAGTTTGGAACCAGTATGTAATTGATTCAATTATGGAATCGTGAATAATCATCGGTTCGGTCGGTACATAATAATCTATACTTTTTTCTTCTATATGAAGAATGGATAATGTATGACGAAGTCTCAACAAGAATTCAATCAATTTAACCCCATTGTTTATAATTATTTTTTTAATTATAACTAACATAACATGAATAAATAAACACGAATAAACAAGTTATTTTGAATCTCTATCTTCAAGTAACGTGATAGGATAAATTCAACAATTTCACACTTCTTAGAATACCAAGAACTCATAAGAAATCATTAAAAAGATTTAATTGATTGAATAGTTTCCTACCCTATAATCATTATTTGCATAAGGTTTTACAGTAAGTACCATTCGCTTTTTATCATCATTAAGAGAAAGATAAATCCATATTGGATTAAACCATCAATGATTAATAAAAAAAAAAGACTGATGTAAGGAAAGATTGAAGATTTAGGTTGTTATTTTTTCATATTTCATATTGTAAAATCTGTAATATTTAACAAATCCAAATTTCGTTTCATATGCGTGTTATTTGAACTCGATTAAATTTGTGAAAAAGATATGATTAATNNAAAAAAAAAAAAAAGAAATAAGAATCGCATTCTATAACAATATTATACTCCTAAACGGAAGACTGGTCGAAAAGACAATCTTTATTTTGATATATTTTATTATGATATAGATTATGATATAGATATATATTTTATTTTTT